GATCCCTTATTTCCCTGGGATTGTAGTTCAATTGGTCAGAGCACCGCCCTGTCAAGGCGGAAGCTGCGGGTTCGAGCCCCGCCAGTCCCGACGTATCCAATAAATACATCAATTCATTTTTCCCTTTCTATGAGCTAGTAAGGGGTGTCGGGGGCATACTTTCATTCCCCAAACAAACAAGGGGTCTGTATTTATTTTTTCTTTCCTATTTTTTCCATTTCGCTTTTATTTATTGTTTAGGTTTGTAACTATGCAATTAATCGACGCAAAAAGGTAATCTGAGAACCCTTCGTCAGATAATTGTCCGAGGACGGCGCAAGGTAGGTTATAGAAAAAAACAAATAAACGGCTGATAAAGACTTTTGGATTGATTGGGTCAGGAATCAAAATTGTGATTCGGTATGGATAAAAGAACTTACTATGTTATACTATTCAAGTCGCGGCGGCGGGTTGATTTGATAGATCAGATATTGCTATTCATGATACTGATCCGATTCAAGATCATCGATAGGTAATTCATTCATTGAATTTACAGACGAAAGATTTACCACCTCTAGGGGATTAAATCCCGAGTTATTGCGAATTAAAAAACCGACGAAATTATGGAAGTAAATATTCTTGCATTTATTGCTACTGCACTATTCATTCTAGTTCCTACGGCTTTTCTACTTATCATTTACGTAAAAACAGTCAGTCAAACTGATTAATTCAAATGAATTTTTATGAAACTTTCCTTCCGAATTCTTATCAAAAATTGACGAAGTCAAATGAAAAGGATTTCCAATTTCACGTCTTCATTTAAATAAACTGAGCGGACGAGAATTAAAATTGGTAGTATTCTAAGAGATGGATAGTATGGTAGAAAGAAATAGATGAATCTTTCTACCATACTATCCATCTCTTAGTCAGTTGTAATCTAAAATAAAGCTAAGGACTTAAGTTTATGTAGATCAATCTACAACATCCTCTTCATATATGTGTGTATAATTACTTTTACTAATAAGTAAGAGGAAACCTTACTTAACTTATTTTTAACGCCCGAACCGTGATATGAAGATATGAAATAAGGCGATAAAGCACAAATTGCCTTTCTCAAATTAGAAACCAAACCACCCAATATGCGACCCGCCCGAGGCAAGATCTTATTATTGCATAGTCTCTCGTTAGACAACCACTATCTTCTATATCATTTCTCATCGAAAAATGCGTATACACTTAACAAAACGACTTCCTCTTTGAACAGTAAAGAGGGAAAGAAATCAAAAAGGTCCGCCCGGCCTTCTTCTTTATGCATCTATAAAGATAGTAGGAGTCCAACCCCATGGATTGAAAGAGTATGATTCATATCATAGATTACTCCATTGGAGTCCGGTGTCCGATGGGATTCGAAATTCAGAGATTTTTCTTTTAAATAGTCCAAAATACGTTGCAAAACGAGATATAAAACAATCGATACGGTTTGGTTCCTTCCTGTAGTAGTACTTCTAGAGCCCACTTCTCCCCCACACTACGAGTGAAAGGGAAAATGTAAAGACTACCATTAAAGCAGCCCAAGCGAGACTTACTATATCCATGTGAATTATGTTCCCTATCTCTATAAATACGAAAGAATTATTCCATTATTCCTCACTAATAATAGTGGAATTAATGGCGCCGAGTCAAAAAGGGATTATGACCAAACACTATTGAGAAACTAATCCAATAAATTAAAATTGATTATGATTTTGAATCGGGAAAGATTAAACACAAGTAAAACATGTAGTAACATCCCGAGGGAATGGAAACATGTAGGAATAAAATAAATAAAAAAATTTAGGCCTATCCTTTATCTTTTATCTTTATTTTTTTGTTGACCTTCTAGTCAAAACAGAAGGGGAGAAAGTCTATAAAAAAGAGAAATCACTATCTATTAATAGGCTTTTATTTCCTCATTTGATCTACAAACCCGTACCTCCCCCCGACTGTCGTTGTGAAAGCCGGGGCTTGGCCTGGGGTTGGAGAAAAGGGATTATTTCTTTTTGCCCCCTTTACTATATCTATAAAAGTAAATTATTCATCCAATCTAATATTGCCCGAATACCCAGAGATTCTCACGAGTCTGTAGTATATAAAGCAACTTATGCCCCCCTTCCAAAATTTTTAATTGAATTTCCTACCAGGGGCTACAATCTGATTAACAATCTAATCATTAGACACTTCCTTAATAATTAAGGATAATTAAGGATAGTAGAAAGGAATCGAAAAGTCTTGATAGTCCCTCTACCACAGTAGATTAGAAGAATCCTAGATACGGGCGAGGATTCACAATCTCTTCTTTTAGAAAACCTTCAGACTACATAAACAAAGGACCAACGGCCTGTTTCCTATGCTTCTACCGGAGACAAATTCCGCGAGTTATAGCAGTAGAACAGAAGAAAAGAAGAGATTTCGGGTTTTTTGTTAATGTTGATCAGGCGACACCCGGATTTGAACTGGGGAAAAAGGATTTGCAGTCCCCCGC